TAAAATCTTAACAAAAGATTTTTCTATAAATCCACCCCAAACTCAAAAGGAGTTTGCCATAAACAAAGGAGGCAAAATTTTTCTTGCTCTATAAGCATCTATATAATATACCTATCAACCAAACCTTCCGGCTCCCATCGATTAGCCTTAATAAGCCCTTCAACACTCCATATTGAACACCCTCTATAACACCTAATCAATCTTTCCCTTCCCCCGCACACACATCGCTTAACCCAAAAGGATTTACCCAAGTACGAAAAACTTATATGTATAACACCTAAACGATAAATACGACTACGACGACTAAAACCTAGACCTCCGACTTGGAAAGACGAAATACTCAATTATACTACCCCCGTAACCACCGCAATCAAACCTAAACCATAAAACTAAGCAAAAACACAAAAAATAAACCTAAAACTAAGAATTTCAAAGAAAAAAAAGAACCAGATAACAGCCAAGAACGAAACTCAAACACTGACAATAAATTCAACAAATAAACTTCCCAACGATAAAATGATAAAACACATACCCTACTCAAACCGCTAAACACAGAATAAAACATCCTAACATAAGCTTCACAACCCCCTAACAAAGCAGACCACCGCCCCCTTCCCATCAATAAGAAATACATCAAACAACCCAATATACAGCCAATAACCTGCACAAATAAAACCAACCTGGATAATACCCTCCCCATAATTACATCCTCACCAAGAACTGCACCACCAAAAAATTTAAGCAACGTCCCAAGAACAACAAGAGGACAAATCATATAAAAAAATCTAGAATAGCCACTACTCAAACCCCCCATACAACCCAATAACAACAGTGCAAAACGAAAAGAATAAACATAAGAAAGCATTAAGCACACCATAAACACCACCATAAACCCTAAACCAGAACTATATAATAATCCCGAAAACAACACATGCTTCCTAAAAAATACTCCAATAAAAGGTAAACCACACAACGACAAAACCAGAAAGCCCTGAATCATGGGCAAAAACAAACCAGAATACCGGCTCAAATAAACCCCCACAGAACTTTGACTAGAGCCCGACTGACCCATCAAATCCCCAACACTCATAAACAAATAACACTTACAAACCCCATGACTAATCAACTGCAACAAAGCCAAATCCAAATCCCCAAACACAAAAAACAAAATACACCAAGAGACTTTATTACATGTAGACAAAGCAACAATCTTCTTTAAATCCATAAAAACCAACGCAGCAAAGGACGTTATAAAAATAGAAACAAAACAAAACCCAACCAACCAATACCAACTCTCATAAACCCCCAAATAACCATAACGCAAAACAAACCAAACCCCCGCAGCAACCAATGTGGAAGAATGAACTAAAGAACTAACAGGGGTAGGAGCCCGCATAGCCTCCAACAATCATGACACAAAAGGATAACAAGCCCTCTTAGTCATTACAACTAATAAGAATAAAAGAACAAAAACAATACCAGACACATCCAACCACCATGACAACCACATAATAATTACAAACATAGAAACATCTCCAAACCGTGAAGCAAAAAGAGTAATCAAAGAAGCACGCAACCTACTCATTTTAGAATAAAACAAAATCAAAAAAAACCTAACCAACCCCAAATACTCCCAAAAAATCAAAGAAAATCACAAAGAAGCTGTCAATACTAAAACACCCATAACCCCCAAAAACCAAACCACTAAAGGAAACAACAAAGAAGCTTCCACAGAACCCCCAAAATAATGAAAACAATAAAACAAAGCAATAAACCCACAACAAACCAACATATACAACCTAAGAGAACTCACCGCATCCACCATAAAATAAAAACAGGGAAATTTCAAATACCCCAATCAACAAAAAGACCCCCAATACCCTATAGAAGACTGAAACCACCAAATTAATAACCCCCCTACAAACAAAACCAACAACAACATCTTTGATAGAGAAACCTCCCACAACTGCGGCCGAAACGCAGTCCCCAACCAATAGGTTATCAAACTACACGGGGAGAAATCCTCATATTTGATGCTTAAAACCAACCCATGTAATCTGGCACCCATGTAAAACAATAATGCAAATCTTCATATAAGCGAGCATCACAAACAAATGCGAAAAAAATGACTTCAAATCATTCTCGGAAATCCTTACACGCTAGAGGGTCTGAGACCTTAATATGATCCTAAATCACACCCATTAACTATATCTGGCACCCTAAACTCCGGCCAAGAACACCCCTCCTCAGGAGCTACAATCCCGCGCACTCATAACATATACTAAGCCGGCCCTAACGAAAAAAAGAACCCTTACCCCTAACCACAACACTAATACTTATAAACCCAACCATCAAAACCAAACAAAATAAGCAATAAGAAAACCCTTCAAAATAAGAACAAAGATAATTACTTCCATCCACAACACTGGGAACAGGAAAAAGGAAAGAAACCACCACACAAAAAAAGGCCCCAAACAAGATAGTTGGAACAAAACTACTCCCCCCAGCCTTTGCAACCGGGTTGGGGCTATGGATAGACACAAAAATAAACAAGACATATACCCCACCTACATAAACCAAACAAAAAACAGCAATATATCACGAAAACCCCACAGTAGTATAAACCAAACCCCCGACACTAAGTGCTGAAGTTAAAAGCAACACACAGTATACAACGGGATGGGAAATAAAAGAAAACCTCAGTAAGCAACCGAAGTAAATCCCAGATAACACAGCCCCAACCATCCCAAATAACTAATAGCCCTTAGGAAGCTCTGCCTTAACAACTTCTATTATTACAGGCATGTATGCGTGCCCAGCACCACATAACTCAGTACAATACCCTATATAAATCCCATAGTGATTAGGACAATACATAGAGTAATTCAACCGACCTGGAATAGCATCCAGCTTAATATTAAACTCGGGTATAGAAAAAGAATGAATAACGTCCGCCGACGTAACTAAAAACCGATAAAACTCATTAAACCATAGACGCAAAGGCTTATCCACACCAATAACAAAGTCCCTCATAACAGAATCAAATTCTCCTTCATGATCTTCTTCAACCTCATAAGTCCAATACCACTGACGCCCAACCACCTTAACAGTCTTACAAGCAACATCCAACATATCGTAACTAATACAATTCAAATTATAGTAACAGAGAGCCCCAACTGCCCTTGTAGGAGCTACCGTCCAAAAAAACTCAGCAGTATCCCTCTCATTATTACGAGCAGCTATTCTATCCGACACAGCTAATTGCCACGCCAAAATAGAAAAAACCCATATAGGAATAAAACTACAGAGAGATATCATAAATTTAATCAAATCCAAATAAAGTATATTCAAAGAAAAAAGCATAAACCCCAGCCAAATGCGGAATCAACTAACACCAGGTTCCCCTAGCATTACCATGTTACGACTTACCACAGCTAACGCCCTGGGTGACGGGCGGTGTGTACCCCAACTAAATCAACTTCGACCAAAAATACTATCTTTGAAAGCCTACTTCCGAGTCCTAAATACTACTGATACTATCCTGAACAGCACATTTAATAACGTAACGCATGAACACACCTTAATATAAGCAGCACATAGACCTGACTTAAACAATCCGTGACACTCATTGATACCAACCACAAATTTTAAATCGGATATACACTAACTAAACTAAAAAAGGTTAACTCATAAGCGGACTATCTTTTACAGCACACGTTCCCCCGGAAGAACCTCATCGGCTGCCAAATCCTTTTAGTTTATACTAAGGAGTAAAACTTAAATCCTATTACAGGGGTATCTAATCCCATTAATAAATACAACAGTCAAACCTTCTAGAAACTCATCTCAAGACTAGTAAGATTCTACTCAAAACTAGATAATAATTTCTATCTAATTTACACCTATCGCCGAAGAAAAAGCTAACAGAATAACCGCGGATGCTGGCACTGTGTATTCACCGCTCCCTAATAAACAGCCTAATCCGGGTTTCCCCGAAACCTAAGATTTAACCACTAATCACACAAGAAAGCCTATCTTATGTACACACACAAACTACTTTTATGTGGTGCTGCTTATCCCCCTTCTACAACCAGAATTAAATAGATATAAGACGAGGACAAAAATATATCTACAATACCTTTGCAAAGTATCACGCCAACTAGCGTCACGCCCAACATAAAATATGGACAATCCTTTCGTACTAATCCACATCAAGTATAGATAAGAACCGACCTGGCTCACGCCGGTCTTAACTCAACTCATGAGGGAACTCTCGGTCGAACAGACCTTATAATAAAACTTCTGCACCTTATTATATTTCCCAAGTCAACATCGAGATGGCAATTAAATAAATCGATTTGGCCTCTCCTTATTTTTTACCTAGTTATCCCCGAGGTAACTCAAACCTTCTATCCCTTAGGATCCAAAACTACATAAATTATTTAGCCTTGCCCCAAGTAAACAAACACAATGTAAAGATCTCGGGGTCTTTCCGTCTAATAACATAATCCTGGGATCTGCACCAGAAAACCAATTTCAATAACAACCCCAATTTAAGTAACCTCCCTAGTCAAACCTTTCAAACAATCCCCCAATTATGGGGCAACTAATTATGCTACCTTAGCACAGTCAATATACTGCGGCCATTCACTTGAGCATTGGGCAGGCACTACTATCTATAAAAAAAGATAGAAATGTTTTTAATAAACAGACCGGAAGTCCTCGAGAAAAACTGAAGCTAATAAAAACCTACTTATTCTATCATACTCAACATCCAGTATAGGGGGGATTATTCAACCACTAAAGCCACAAAAACGAATCACCAAGAGTATTAATACACACAACCCCTAGGGGTAATTTTAACCCATAAGAACCTCAAGACTAATACCGCCTATAAACCACCAACTAACATCCTAGCCAGCCAGATCAAACAACAAATAATAATCCCAACAAGATATAAAGTATCCCGAATTATTTATCACAACACTACTCATATTTCCGCTATACTCCCCGTATTAACATAAAGCACCTAGCAATAAAAGTAGTTACCGATACTCTTCGAGACAATACAAAACAGAAATCACCATCAATAAATCATGATGCAAAAGGTACCCTAAAAAACCAAAACAAATCTATAAACCACCTCTAAGTAACCATGGAAAGTATCCTAAAACCCCCCTGTTTTACAAAAACAGAATTCTAAATACTAAACTAACTTTCCCTAACACCCAAAATCATTTAACAGATCCACACCACCTAAATAAATCACCGATTACCACCCACGATATAGCCCTGATGTTGAGGTGACGGCAAAGTCACCACATTCAATACCAAAGAATTACTACCTCACGAAGACACGACACGATTACCCACTGTAAACGATTCCCACAAAATAAACACAAAGAAAAAGGCTCTCAAACCAGACAAAATTGAACCAGCAGTAGCCATATAATTCAATCAATACAAGTCCGGATCAAAAACACAAACACGACGCGGTAAACCACACATTCCTAAATAATGCATAGGAAAAAAACAAAGATTAAATCCTGTCATAGAAACTGCCCAATGAGCCCATAACATAGTTAAACTTAAACTATAACCAGTAATAATAGGCCATCACCAAATAAAGGATATAACAACACTACTATAAGAACCTAATGAAAGAACATAATGAAAATGTGCCACAACAAACCAAGTATCATGTAAGAGAGTATCAAGAATAGAAGCCGAAAGCATAATTCCAGTCACTCCCCCTATAGTGAAAAGCACAATAAACCCAACAATCCACCACACAACAGGATCTCATAAACGGCCTCGAGTACCTCCCAACATTATTAATCAAGAAAATACCTTAATACCTGTTGGTATCCCAATAACCATAGTCACAGACCTAAAAAAAACAGCAGTCTCCACATCCAAACCAACCATAAACATATGATGCCCCCAAACAACGCTACCTAAAGCTACAATCGCCGCCATAGCAAGAATTAAACCGTAATAACCCAACAATGAATCTTTATTTGTTAGAGTCATACAGATATGACTAATTATACCAAACCCGGGAAGAATCAAAACATAAACCTCCGGATGCCCAAAAAATCAAAATAAGTGCTGAAATAGAACAGGATCTCCCCCTCCCAAAGGATCAAAGAAAGCAGAACCAAATTTACGATCAAACAATAACATAGTTATAGCAGCTGCTAAAACCGGTAACGACAGCAACAACAATATAGAAGTAAAGAGATAAGCCCAAATAATTATACTAAACTGCCCGGTACCCTCCTCTATTAAACCCTCCAAAATAGTGCAAATAAAGTTTATAGAACCCAAAACTCTAGAAACCCCAGCCAAATGCAGAGAAAACATCAAAAAATCCACACCTCACCCCGTATATACACTAGTAGAAAGCGGCGGATAAAAAGTCCAACCAACACCAGCACCCCCTATCATCCTTAAACCCATACAAACCGCAGCAGGTAACAATAACCAAGCACTCAAAGCATTTAAACGAGGTAAATTCAAATCCGGAACTCCCAATAACAAAGGCAACAAATATTTGCCAAATCCCCCTATCAAAACAGGCATCAAAAAAAAGAAAATCATAACAATTCCATGCCTAGTAACAATATATTTATAAATCTCAGGAGATACAAGATTACTGTAAGGATCCAAAAATTTCAAACGAACTAAAATCCTCAATGACAAACCCATAAACCCTCCTCATACACCAAGTACCATATAAATCAAACCAACACGCTTATGATCCAACGTAAATAATCAAGCCCAACCATACATCTTCAGTAATCGAACCAACGCTCTCCTTTTGTTTTGAAAACAAACAGTACAAAATAACCTAGATTACTTTCTACCATCCTATAACCTTCCTCAAAGAGGGTCGAATACAACTAAATATTCCAATTATCGTTAGCAGCGACAACCCATAACCCTCATCAAACTAATAACCTCACCGAACATACCCCCGACTAATCTCAACACCAAAACCAACAGCCAATAAAACTAAAAAAAACGTATAATACAACAAATTCTTATACATAACACCTTGTAAGGGCAATTTCAATAATAAAGAAACCTCTAAATCAAAAACCACAAAAAAAACCAAAAGAATAAAATAAGTATAACTAAAATATTTCTCAACCAAACGCTGAGCCAAAAATCCGCACTCAAAAGAACTAATCCAAGCACGCTCCCCCTGAAAAACATTCAAATCCAAATTCCAAACAAACAAATGAACAGTCACAACTAACAAAAAAACTAACAAAAATAAAACCCCAAGAGAAAACACCCCCAACATACCCAAAGAGTCCAAACCACATAGACATCACAAAAGTAAGAATCTTGAGCTTTAAACTTAAGCTATCTCTGGAACCTACCGACGAAGAAATAATCTTACCATTACTATATCACAGTAACCTGCTAAGCAGCCCTATCAGTCCACTCAATCAACTTCCCAATAAAGACCTTCAACCCCCAAAGCTAATATTCTAAATAAACTATTTGATTGCCAATCGTTCGCGGGTACATACACCTCCTTAAGGTTAACAGCCTTACAATCTAACACTAATTAATCTACACGCACCCATCACTATAATAAAAAGAAAAAGGAAAAGACCAAGACCAAAACAGAGCAACGCCACATAAAACTAACAAAATAATCATAACGAACCCGAGGTAATGTGGCTCGAGCTCAAACAAAAAACACAACATGAAATAGCACAAAAGCCAGAACTAAATGCCCTCCCCAAAACAGTAAGGAAGAAAACCAAGAAAATATAACCATAATTAAATATTCACAAGCAAATAAACAAGTGAAAGGCACTTTACAATACTCCGTTTTTAACCCACTAACTAATTCACTTTCAGCCTCCGCATAATCAAAAGGAGTACGATTACATTCACACAATATCCCAACCAGCCACAACCCATATACCAAAGGCAATACAAAACTGACAAACCACGAATCAACCAACATCCTAAAAACCCCGTAAGTACCCCCTACCATAGCAACCATCACCACAATACACATAAAACAAGCCTCAAAGCTAATAGAACCAAAAGCAGAACGAACGCATCTCAATAAAGCAAACTTTTTATAAGAGCCCCAACCCACTCTTAATAACCTATACCCCGTCACACTCGTAATAATCAAAAACCACAACATCAATTTCTCCCTCCACACACCACTATACACCAAACTTAACAGTATGCAGTAACCACAAGACAATAATACTAACAAATAAACACCAGACCAAGATAATCAACTACGATTCTGAAAAAACATAAACTTAAACTTAATAACCAACTTCAAAAGATCAGCAAACCTCTGAAACAAACCAAAGAGCCCTACCTTTTTAGGACCCTTACGAATCTGCATATACCCCAAAATCTTACGCTCCCCCAAAATAAAAAAGGCAACAAACACCATAACTATAACAAAAGCAAGCAACCCCCTAATAACCACATACAAAAACCTTAAAACCCCTACCATCTTACTTCGTAAAAAAATACTCCTCCGACACGACAAGCCGGCATTCTTAAATAAACTAGAAATAAATACTATCCCCCACCAACGACAAGAAATACTATTCTACCACACACTTGCAGAGCATGTATCTAACTTAAACTATATCGTCAACCCAAACCTGGCAATAGAGAAACCCCATCTCCTACGTGTAAAATAGAAATTTTCAATTAAACTACATCGCCAAAACCTAAACCACTGAAACAAACCTACCACCAGACTTTGGCAACCTAAACCTCATAACAAACTTAAGCAAATAAAACTGCTCAGAAATCCTATAAACAACCCAACACGCCAAAACAAAAAATCAACATGAATACATACCAACAACCATTAACAACTTATAAAACAACGAAACAGAAACAGGAATAGAAACTAACAAAAAACAAAACCAAAAATAATACCCTAGACCCCCTACTCTGGCATCGTCATACAAACAAAAAAACAACACGACACAACTACATCAAAGACAATAAATAAAAAAAATGAAAAACAACACCTCCGAACTCAACACCAACGACATAGCCACCAACGCTGCCCTAGAAGAAAGCATCATATGACACCAACAAGTGTACCAATTCAGACTATACAACCAAAACAAAACCGCCAACCCTATAAAAGTAAAACAACAAACATAATTAACAAAAGAACATCCCCCACAACTCAAAAAGAAGGGAAAGAAAAGGACCGGACTCTTCAAAAAAGTAGAAAGTGATCAAACCACCAGTCAATTAGAATTCAGCACAACCTTATAAACCCAACCTCAAAGAGGAAATAAACCAAACTTCAGGATTAACCCCACAACCAATAAAAAAAGCAACTCCCCCCTAATCATCCCACATAAAATTAAAGAAGAAGACACGCTAGACACAACGATATAACTAAACAAACCTGATAAAACCCTGTCACCAGTACCTAAAAAAAACGTAGGAATAACACACAAAGTAGCTAACTCCAAAAATAACCAAAAAAAGGATAGACCTTTAGCCCTGAAAATTAATATAGAAAACCTCAGTACCCCCAAAACACCCAAAACTGCTATAGCAACCCCCCGAATCCACATACTAATTATATTAGATGGCCAATCCCCCTATCTAGTGATCCTCCGAAAAGGAAAGGATATTACAAACTATAAATCAATGCACTAACGCGACAAAGACCTCATAAAAAAATAACAAGAAAAGAAAACCAATAATCCAAACCCCAAACTTAAACCCCAAAGAGGCTATAGCTACTCCCCCCAAAGCACCAATCGTTAAATTTACAAAAGGACGTATCATTAACACAATTGGACGAACAATATAACTCAACGTCTCCGCCAAACAAACAAAGGGGGCTATTCATAGGGGGGTCCCGGGAGGGACAAACCCACTAAAAAAAGAAGCCGGTCCTTTATCCACAATCCGACTAATAAACAACGACAAAAACAAAGGAAAAATAGAAATGATGATAAATAAACCAAACCCCCTCATCCCATAAATATAGGGAACACGCAACAACAAAAAGGACGATAACAGACCAAATAGACAAATGCGATAAAATTCATCTCCCAACCCTCCGGTAATCAATAAGGAAATATAAGAAAACACCGCTCTTAAACGACTAACTAACATCTTTAGGAGGAAACGATACATCGTATTATATGAACATGAACCACACAGTTTAGACTTAACTTATACCTCCTCCACCAACCCATACTAAATCACACCTCCCCCCACAAACTTGTAACTTTAGCTCTTCAAACTAACGCTTTCACTATTAAGCTAGAGGAGACCTTTACTAACTTAATTAATAATTACACTCCGTCACCTGTAATCAACTTCAAACTTCCCCTACGACCAAAACATAGTGTGCTCCACATAATAACACCAGATTACACACAAAACAACACTAAAATACAAGAAATAGCATAAAACATCAACCTACCAGAAAACACACCCCACCTACAAAACCAGATATATGACCACACCCAAAACTTATCGAATAATGTCGAGACAATAAACAACCAACCAAAAATAAAGGAACCAAACCACTTATAAATAAGTAAAGCCCCATCATAAAAACAAACATCATGCTAACAACCCCACTCTCTCTCAAAATCAACACTTCAGAAAAAAAATTTGCCGTAGGAGGTATAGAAGCTGCACTTGATACACACACAACAGATAAACAACGAAGCAACAATCTCCTAGAAATAGAACCCTTTAAAACAATTCATTTACGAGTCCCCGAGACATCGTAAATCATTCATAACAACATAAACGTCATCCCCGCAGACAAACCATGACCCAAACAATACAGAAAAGAAAGCAGAACACTATCAAACCCACATACATTAAGACATAAAGAAACCACCACAATATGAGCTAATCTCAAAAAGGCCAACCAACGCTTCCCATCCAACTCCCGGGCCGCAGAGAAAAAAAACAAGACCGCAAAGCACAGTCTAATAACAACATAGAAGCTACTAAATATATAATCCGACAACAAAACGTAACTAAAACGACAGACCCCCAACAAACCCAACTTCATTATATATCCCCTTAAACACATTGATACAGGCCTCCTAGCCTCAGCATGTACTATAGGCAATCACACGTGAAAGGGAGGGAGGGGTATCTTAGTTATAAACATAACAGACAAAATACCATAAACCACAAACCCTCCGTATAACCTAAATTTACTAGATCACAATTGGAATTTATACCTTCCCTCTATCCCCCCCACGTAAAGAATACATAACAACATAGGTAAACTCCTGACAACCACATAGCCTAACAGATATCAAGAAGCAATAAATCGCTCAGAATAGGGGGACTCTGCAATTAATAAAAACAATAAAGGCAGAATAGACATTTCATAAAAGATCCAAAATCATAAGCCATTCACACAACAATAGCATAAAATAGAAGAAATTACCCTGAGCCCCAACATACCTAACGAAATTCTACTCATGACCCCCCTGCTAAACACCAAAGAAAGAGACAAAAAAACAGAAAGAACCCCCAAATAAAACCTAACACCATCAAAGACAAATAAACCACCTCACTCCAACCTATAACTACCCAACAACCACAACCCTAAATGAGATAAAACTACAAAGATAACTAAAACAGAAACCCCCACACCAACTACTATTCCCCAACTATACCAATCAAACTTCTTGAATCTCATAAACGCGTCAAGACTACTAACCCCAAAGTAACCTCAATAGTAAAAATCACTATCAAAGCTATAAAAAGCATACGAAACTCATCCCACTGCCCCAATAAACAAAATAAAAGCAACAAAACATTAAATTTCTCAACCACAATTAAACAATTCAACAAACGAGATAAAGACATAAAAAACCTAAACAATACTACCAGCGACCCCAAATAAAGCAACCCAACACCTCTCCCATACATACTTCTCTAAATACTAAACCGAGGAAATCCACCAGAATAAGGAACCACCCACAGACCCTTAAACATCAAGAGAAAAAAAACCAAAGAAAGTCTCGAAATCTTACTAATCATAATAAAAGGAACCTCAGGATAACAAGCTCCTAAATAACTCAGCAACACAAAGTTAGCAGCGCTAAACCAAAAGATATATTGACGCCCCAACCTATAACTACAAGACTTATTCAAAGTAGGCAACCACAAAATAAATAAAAAAGCTAATACTAAAACCAAACCACCCACCTTAGATTCAATAGAACGCAACATAGCATAAAAAGCCAAAAAATATCATTCCGGCTTAATAGAAACAGGAGTCACTAGAGGATCCGCCTGAATATAACTCTCAACATCAAGAACCAAATCAGGACAAACCAATAAAAATAAACTCCTTAGAAATAATAGTACCATCAAAACATAACCATCCTTTTTAGTAAAAAAGGAATGAAACAGAACCACATCACCATACCCCCCCGGCACAAAAAGAGGATTGTTAGAACCCCTCTTATGAAGATAAAATAAATGAATTACCCTGAGCCCCAAAATAACAAAAGCCAAACAAACATGAGCCGAAAACACACGAACCAACGTAACGTTAGTAACAGAAAAACCACCCACCACGAACTTATACAAATACCCCCCAACCAGTGGAACACTATTCAATATCGATGTAAGAACCGTAGCCGCCCAATAAGACATTTGATGCCACGGAAGTATATAACCTAAAAAGGCCTCCGCCATCATCAAAATATATAAAACAAATCCCACATTTCAAACCCCCAACTTACTATAACTTGAATAATAAAGAGCCCGACCCATATGCACAAAAAATAACAGAAAAATAAAAGTCACCCCCCAAATATGAAAATAACGAACCAACCACACAAACAAACTTTCAGAAGTAAACTCAACAACACACCCAAAGCTTAAAAAAGAGTCCGCAACATACAAAAAAGACAAGATAATACCAGAAATCACCTGAATAATCAAAAACCTACTAATCATAAATCCCCCACACCAAAAATATCTCAGAGACACATTCGTAGGCAAATCAACAACTTTATTACGAATTAATGATAACATATCTTCCTTCGCCTACTAATTAGATTCAACGGTACCACAAACCGACAGTTTAAAAAATAACCTACAAAAGAGACACAACTAAGAAATATAAATAATCAAAAAAACAAACAACCAAACATAATCTACAAAATGTCAGTACCAAACTACACAATCAACTTTAGTCCGAGATACCCCCTTCTCACCGCAACACAACATTGTAGTCATAGCTATCAAACCCCCCATAACATGCATAAAATGCAAACCTACTGTAGCAAAACATACACCCTGATAATAGCAGAAAGTAATATCACACCAACTATCATAAAACTCATAAAGCTGTAACAAAATAAAACCACTACCCAAAATTATAGTAGCCAATAAGTACAACCAACAATAAGCAGTACCATACTCCTGATGATAAGTCGTAATTGTGATTGAAGAACCCGTCAACAAAAAGCAACCTAATAACGGCAATTCTTTAAAATGAGAAAGAGGTACAACAAATTCCTCCTCACTTTTTAAGCATAAAACAAATAAAGTACCAAAAGCCACAACCTCACTAAGAATAAATATCCAAAACCCTGTTATAAAATGCTTAAGAGTATATAAAGACTCCTTTGCCAAAAACCAAAGCGAAATCAAAACAATAAAAACAAACACTAAAACCCCCTCCAACTCCCAAAGAAACATACTAACAATTCCCACCATCACAACCCAAGCATTATATATTGGCAATCAACTCATTATTAGGGTAAAAGCTCAGTCCAAAAATACCCTTACTATATCATAACCCAACCACACTACTTCATCACTCCCCCTCCCGGGGGCATTGCCCTACAGCAGATGCCAATTATACCCCTTCAGAGAACACACTCATATCCTAACCACACACAAATAATAAGTACCTAAACCCTCAACCCTATAATACTACCTATTGATATATATATATTATAAGGGTCCCCCCATAGGGATATTTTACATACCCTTACTATATCATAACCCAACCACACTACTTCATCACTCCCCCTCCCGGGGGCATTGCCCTACAGCAGATGCCAATTATACCCTTTCAGAGAACACACCCCAAACTCAAAAGGAGTTTGCCATAAACAAAGGAGGCAAAAATTTTCTTGCTCTATAAGCATCTATATAATATACCTATCAACCAAACCTTCCGGCTCCCATCGATTACCTTAAACCCTAAGCCTCAAACCCCCAACGACCTAAATACCCCATAAAACACCTAGAGACCAACTAAAATCCCCCCTCCCCCATAAGATTTTCAATAAACCTGTAAGGGGGGGGTATTACAAACCTAAAATTACAAGCATAACACCCTATAAAAATTTAACCAAACAGTCGCCGAAATAAACCAGAAATTATAAAATCTTAACAAAAGATTTTTCTATAAATCCACCCCAAACTCAAAAGGAGTTTGCCATAAACAAAGGAGGCAAAAATTTTCTTGCTCTATAAGCATCTATATAATATACCTATCAACCAAACCTTCCGGCTCCCATCGATTA